AAGTCTTCCAATTCTCAAAAGAGAATAGAAGAAATCATACTTTCATACACTATCTTAGTTGAATTATATCTAATGATCAATAAATTATCTATATCTACACGTATCAAAATCCTAGTAATAATCGACTCAATTTTCTAGCTATTTAGATTGTGATTGACAGACAATCAATATCAATACTATTCTTTAGTAGTGATTAGTGTTGAATAGAAATCAAAATGGGGCGTGGCCAAGTGGTAAGGCAACGGGTTTTGGTCCCGCTATTCGGAGGTTCGAATCCTTCCGTCCCAGAGCATATCGATTCTGTTAGATTCAAATAAAGATTTTATTGAACAAGGTTCTGTTTAAAGCCTAATATTAGATAGAATTCCTTTCTTGTTTCTCATTTTGCTCTTTGCAGATGCAATTGGATCCAGAATAGAAACCGAAGGTATTCCATTTTCTGGGGTCTTCGCCAATCACATGAACTAAAATTGAACAAAAGTGAAGTGCAATATTATCTAGCCGATCGATTTTTGTGAAAAAGGGTTCGTCAATCTTAAAATTTCACAAATAAAGTGAAATATAGACTTATTAGAATAATGACAACAAATTTTTCTTCAAATAATGATATGTGATAGGAACTCCCTTTTTTCAATTCGGGAGAAAATGATGACTATTTTGAATAATTCTTTAGCAGTTAACAAGATACAGATTCCAAAATAACCAATTAAATCTTTCTATTTCTTTAGATATATTCTTAGTCTATTCTATTTATATAGATATTTTTGAATAATCGATATCTATTCCGATTCATTTTCTTTTTTCATCTATATCTATTTCATTTAAATAATAGATTATTCTATTAATTTCGATCTTTATTATAAAATATAGAAAATATTCTAACTAGAATAGTAAATAAATAATAGAAATATTACAAAAAATTGTTTCAGTTAAAATGAAAAATGAATTAAGTATAACATAATAAATTTAAGGGGTCTTTCTACAATTTATTCAGAAAATCCAGATAGAATCGATAAAAGGGTTATGATGTCTATGCAACAATTGAACCAATGACTATTCATGATTCCATAATTGAATCAATTCCATACTGGTTCCAAATTAGAGGAATGTTATGTTAAAACTTCGTTTGAAACGATGTGGGAGAAAGCAACGTGCGACTTGAATGACACGATCCGTTGTGGATTTTTTCTTATATCCACCATTTTCTATTTCTAGATTTCTATAGGAATAAAGGTGTTCTTGGCTCGACATCTGTTGGTAATGGAAATAGTCTACGATGAAGCTCGAGTCGAATTAAAGTATTAATGAATTTCGCGGAACAAGAATCTAGGGTTAATGCAAATTAATAAATTGGAACAACTTCGTGAATACATCTTCGCTATAGACTCTAGAAATGGAAAGGATTTCATTCGAGCGAATTTCCAATTCAAACAAAGGAAAAGTTGTTTGAATTACTCAAACCTTTTTAACCCAAAATCAAAGTGTATCGCTCGAGAATCAAGCGTCCGGGGGATTCTTTGATAGAACGATGATCGAAAGAAATCACAAAAAGGGGTATGTTGCTGCCATTTTGAAAGGATTAAGAAGCACCGAAGGAATGTCTAAACCCAATGATTTAAAACAAAGGTAAAGGATCCTCGAACAAGTAAACACCGTTTTAATTGTCTCAATAACTGGGGCCAATACAAATAGGAGACAAACAAAAGGGGGTAAAGACCGCTCAATAAATGAAATTGCCTAACGATTTTCCCTTGAGTTAGTTGGTAGTTATCTAACTTGAGTTATGAGTACGAATAGTTTTTTCATTTTCGGGAATGAAGAGGAAAAAAAGACTTAAATCAAAGTCTAATTGATTTGATGATTTTATGGACCCTTTTGTTCTTTATTTGAATTCCATATAAAAATCAAATAGAAATAAAACTTCGAATGAAATTCTTTTTTCTCGAGCCGTATGAGGGGAAAACTTCCCGTACGGTTCTATGGGGGGTATTACATCTATCTCAATGAGCCGTCTATCGAATTGTTGCAATTGATGTTCGATCCCGAAGAGAAGGAAGAGATCTTAAGAAAGTGGGTTTTTATGATCCGATAAAGAATCAAACTTATTTAAATGTTCCTGCTATTCTATATTTCCTTGAAAAGGGTGCTCAACCTACAGGAACTGTTCAGGATATTTTTAAAAAGGTGGGGGTTTTTAAGGAACTTCGACCTAATCAAACGAAATTCAATTAAGGAAATAAAAAGGTGGGGGTAGTAAGGAAAAAAAGAGTAGAGAAAGGTTATCCAAAGTTATATACAAGTCACTACCCCCACCTCTACTCACTCTATTCATATCTATTGATTATTCAACCCGATGTTCGATAACGACAAAACCTTGTTTTCGTGATTCTAAAAATTTGGACATTCCCGCCAATTGGATGGTTTTTTCTATACTAACAAACAAATTTAGTTTGCTTATTTATGCTTAGTCAATTTAGTAAATACATTATGTATTATTGTG